GTCTTTGTAGCTTAACCACTAAAGCATGGCACTGAAGATGCCAAGATGGCTGCCTCACGCACCCAAAGACAAAAGACTTAGTCCTAACCTTACCGTTAATTTTTGCTAAATATATACATGCAAGTATCTGCGCCCCAGTGTAAATGCCCTTAATCTCTTATTAAGAAAAAAGGAGCAGGCATCAGGCACACCTAAATTGTAGCCCAAAACGCCTTGCTTAGCCACACCCCCACGGGTACTCAGCAGTAATTAACATTAAGCAATAAGTGAAAACTTGACTTAGTTATAGCAATCCTAGGGTTGGTAAATCTTGTGCCAGCCACCGCGGTCACACAAGGGACCCAAATTAACAGTACACGGCGTAAAGAGTGGCATTATGCTATCACAACAACTAAGACCAAAGTGCAACTAAGCTGTCATAAGCTCAAGATGTGCCTAAGACCCCCATTAAGACGATCTTAGCGTTTCTGACCCATTTAACCCCACGAAAGCTAGGACACAAACTGGGATTAGATACCCCACTATGCCTAGCCTTAAATCTTGATGTCTTCTTCTGTACCAAAGCATCCGCCCGAGAACTACGAGCACAAACGCTTAAAACTCTAAGGACTTGGCGGTGCCCTAAACCCACCTAGAGGAGCCTGTTCTATAATCGATAATCCACGTTACACCCGACCGCCTCTTGCCAAAGCAGCCTACATACCGCCGTCGCCAGCTCACCTCCCCTGAGAGTCCAACAGTGAGCACAATAGCCCAACCCCGCTAATAAGACAGGTCGAGGTATAGCCCACGGGGCGGAAGAAATGGGCTACATTTTCTAAAATAGAAAACCCACGGAAAGGGGCATGAAATTGCCCCTCAAAGGCGGATTTAGCAGTAAAGTGGGACAATATAAGCCCCCTTTAAATCGGCCCTGGGGCACGTACATACCGCCCGTCACCCTCCTCACAAGCTTTAACCTTACAATACCTAATACAACCTTCAGCTGAAGATGAGGTAAGTCGTAACAAGGTAAGTGTACCGGAAGGTGCACTTAGCATACCAAGACGTAGCTAAAACCAAAGCACTTAGCTTACACCTGAGAGATATCTGCCACACACCAGATCGTCTTGAAGCCTACTCTAGCCCAACCGCTCGACTAAAATGCCAATCAAAAAATTACTTAACCCTAAAACTAAAACATTCTTTAAACTTAGTATAGGCGATAGAAAAGACCTCCTGGCGCGATAGAGATTTTGTACCGCAAGGGAAAGATGAAATAGCAGTGAAAAACAAAGCAACAAATAGCAAAGATAAACCCTTGTACCTTTTGCATCATGATTTAGCAAGAATAACCAAGCAAAACGAATTTAAGCTTGCCGCCCCGAAACCCGGGCGAGCTACTTACGAGCAGCTATTTATGAGCGAACCCGTCTCTGTTGCAAAAGGGTGGGATGACTCGTTAGTAGAGGTGAAAAGCCAACCGAGCCGGGTGATAGCTGGTTGCCTGTGAAACGAATCTAAGTTCTCTCTTGACCTCACTCCCCCGAATATCTAAGCTCCAGTGAGAGCAAGTCAAGGGCAATTTAAAGGAGGTACAGCTCCTTTAAAAAAGAAAACAATCTCCATTAGAGGATAACTAACTAACTACCTCCCAACTGTGGGCCTTCAAGCAGCCACCAATAAAGAGTGCGTCACAGCTCCATTCATAAAAATCTAATAATAAAATGACTCCCTTCTCATTAACAGGCTAACCTATACCAATAGGAGAATTAATGCTAATATGAGTAACTGGGGGTATTCCCCCTCTTAAGCGCAAACTTACATCTACATATTATTAACAGACCACAAACTAATATCTCAACCTCAACAAGATTAAGATATTTCATAACCCTGTTACCCCGACTCAGGTGCGCCCACTAGAAAGATTAAAATCTGTAAAAGGAACTAGGCAAACCCAAGGCCCGACTGTTTACCAAAAACATAGCCTTCAGCCAACCAAGTATTGAAGGTGATGCCTGCCCAGTGACATAATGTTCAACGGCCGCGGTATCCTAACCGTGCGAAGGTAGCGCAATCAATTGTCCCATAAATCGAGACTTGTATGAACGGCTAAACGAGGTCTTAACTGTCTCTTACAGATAATCAGTGAAATTGATCCCCCTGTTCAAAAGCAGGGATAAACCCATAAGACGAGAAGACCCTGTGGAACTTAAAAATCAACAGCCACTACCCATAAATCTTAAACCCATGTAGGCTTACTACCCCAAAATGCTGGCTGACATTTTTCGGTTGGGGCGACCTTGGAGAAAAACAAATCCTCCAAAAATAAGACCACACTTCTTAACTAAGAGCAACCCCTCAACGTACTAATAGTAACCAGACCCAATATAATTGATAAATGGACCAAGCTACCCCAGGGATAACAGCGCAATCTCCTCTAAGAGCCCACATCGACGAGGAGGTTTACGACCTCGATGTTGGATCAGGACATCCTAATGGTGCAGCCGCTATTAAGGGTTCGTTTGTTCAACGATTAACAGTCCTACGTGATCTGAGTTCAGACCGGAGCAATCCAGGTCGGTTTCTATCTATGATGAACTTTCCCTAGTACGAAAGGACCGGGAAAGTAGGGCCTATACCACAAGCACGCCCTCTCTTTAAGTAATGAACTCAACTAAATTACTAAAAGACTCACTCTCTTATTCCTAGAAAAGGATCAGCTAGCGTGGCAGAGCTCGGTAAATGCAAAAGGCTTAAGCCCTTTACTCAGAGGTTCAAATCCTCTCCCTAGCCTTAAAACACACTCCATGGTCAAATCCTCTGCCTTAATCTACCTCACTATGTCCCTATCCTATGCAGTCCCAGTCCTAATTGCAGTAGCCTTCCTGACACTTGTTGAACGTAAAGTCCTAAGCTACATACAAGCCCGTAAAGGTCCAAACATCGTAGGCCCATTTGGACTCCTACAACCTGTAGCCGATGGGATCAAACTATTTATTAAAGAGCCAATCCGACCATCCACTTCCTCCCCCTTTCTTTTTATCATGACACCTATACTAGCCCTTCTCCTAGCAATCACCATCTGAATCCCCCTTCCACTGCCATTCTCCCTCACCGATTTAAACCTCGGCCTTCTATTCCTCCTAGCCATGTCTAGTCTAGCAGTGTACTCAATCCTATGATCAGGCTGAGCTTCAAACTCAAAATACGCCCTAATCGGAGCCCTACGAGCAGTAGCACAAACCATCTCTTACGAAGTAACATTAGCCATCATCCTCTTGTCTGTGATTGTACTAAGTGGAAACTATACTTTAAACACCCTGGCCACTACCCAGGAGCCCCTCTACCTAATTTTTTCATCTTGACCTCTTGCAATGATATGATACATCTCAACCCTCGCTGAAACAAATCGCGCCCCATTTGACCTCACAGAGGGAGAGTCAGAACTAGTATCGGGCTTCAATGTAGAGTATGCTGCTGGCCCATTTGCCCTATTCTTCCTAGCTGAATATGCAAACATCATACTAATAAACACACTAACCGCCATCCTATTTCTCAACCCAAGCTGCCTAAACCCTCCACACGAACTATTCCCTATGATTCTGGCCTCCAAAGTCCTTCTTCTCTCCTCAGGCTTCTTATGGATCCGTGCCTCATATCCACGATTCCGCTATGACCAACTCATACACCTCCTCTGAAAAAATTTCCTACCACTAACACTCGCACTATGCCTTTGGCATACCAGCATGCCAATCTGCTACGCAGGCCTCCCTCCCTACCTAAGGACCCCTCCACTTGAGGAAATGTGCCTGAACACAAAGGGTCACTATGATAAAGTGAACATAGAGGTACACCAGCCCTCTCATTTCCTAAAGGGGTTTAGAAAAGTAGGAATCGAACCTACACAAAAGAGATCAAAACTCTCTATACTTCCTTTATATTATTTCCTAGTAGGGTCAGCTAATCAAGCTATCGGGCCCATACCCCGAAAATGATGGTTTAACCCCCTCCCCTACTAATGAACCCCCATGCTAAATTAATCTTCTACGCAAGCCTGTTCTTAGGAACGACCATTACAATTTCAAGCAACCACTGAATAATGGCTTGAACTGGCTTAGAAATTAACACCCTTGCCATCATCCCCCTCATCTCAAAGTCCCACCACCCCCGAGCCATCGAAGCCACAATCAAATACTTCCTCGTACAAGCAGCCGCCTCCACCCTAGTCCTATTCTCAAGCACAATTAATGCATGATATACAGGACAATGAGACATTACCCTCCTAACTCACCCAACCTCATGCCTATTATTAACAGCAGCAATTGCAATAAAACTAGGACTTGTCCCCTTCCACTTTTGATTCCCAGAAGTCCTTCAGGGGACAACCCTAACTACCGCCCTATTATTATCAACAGCAATAAAATTCCCCCCAATCACTATTCTACTCTTAACCTCCCACTCCCTTAACCCAACCCTTTTAACTGCCATAGCAATCGCCTCAGCAGGCCTGGGGGGTTGAATAGGATTAAATCAAACACAGATTCGAAAAATCATGGCCTTCTCTTCCATCTCTCACCTAGGCTGAATAACCATCATTATCTTGTACAGCCCAAAACTCACTCTACTGACCTTCTACTTGTATTCACTAATAACAGCAACTGTCTTCCTTAGCCTAGACACAATCAAAACCCTAAAATTATCAACAATAATAGTCTCCTGGACAAAAACACCTATACTAAACGCAACTCTCATATTAACCCTCCTTTCACTAGCAGGCCTCCCACCACTCACAGGTTTTCTCCCAAAATGGCTCATCATCCAAGAACTAACCAAACAAGATATAACTACAGCAGCCACAACCATTACCATACTATCCTTACTCGGACTATTCTTCTACCTCCGTCTCGCATACTACTCAACAATTACACTCCCACCAAATTCTACAAACCACATAAAACAGTGACAAACTAACAAATCAACACGCACCTCACTTGCCATCCTAGCCTCCCTATCAATCTCCCTGCTACCACTCTCCCCCATAATCCTCACCACTGTCTAGAAACTTAGGATAGCTAAACCGAAGGCCTTCAAAGCCTTAAACAAGAGTTAAACCCTCTTAGTTTCTGCTAAGATCCGCAGGGCACTAACCTGCATCTTCTGAATGCAACCCAGATGCTTTAATTAAGCTAGAACCTTCACCTAGACAGATGGGCCTCGATCCCATAAAATTCTAATTAACAGCTAGATGCCCAAACCAGCGGGCTTCCGTCTAACAGGCTCCGGTGCGTTCCTAACGCACATCGATGAGCTTGCAACTCAACATGAATTTCACCACAGAGCCGATAAGAAGAGGAATTGAACCTCTGTAAAAAGGACTACAGCCTAACGCTTACAACACTCAGCCATCTTACCTGTGACCTTTATCAATCGATGATTATTCTCAACCAACCACAAAGATATCGGCACTCTGTACCTAATCTTCGGTGCATGAGCCGGCATAGTCGGAACTGCCCTCAGCTTACTCATTCGCGCGGAACTGGGCCAACCTGGCACTCTCCTTGGAGACGACCAAATTTACAATGTAATCGTCACCGCCCACGCTTTCGTAATAATCTTCTTTATAGTAATACCAATCATAATTGGCGGTTTTGGAAACTGACTAGTTCCACTTATAATTGGTGCACCCGACATAGCATTCCCCCGCATAAACAACATAAGCTTCTGATTACTTCCCCCATCATTCTTACTACTACTAGCATCATCTACAGTAGAAGCTGGAGCTGGCACAGGATGAACAGTTTACCCCCCTCTTGCCGGTAACCTAGCTCATGCTGGAGCTTCAGTAGACCTAGCCATCTTCTCTCTTCACTTGGCAGGTGTTTCCTCTATCCTGGGTGCCATCAACTTCATCACAACTGCTATCAACATAAAACCCCCAGCCCTCTCCCAATACCAAACACCCCTGTTCGTATGATCCGTACTAATCACTGCCGTTCTACTACTGCTTTCCCTACCAGTCCTTGCCGCTGGCATTACCATACTACTGACAGATCGAAACCTAAATACTACATTCTTTGATCCAGCTGGAGGAGGTGACCCAGTTTTATACCAACATCTTTTCTGGTTTTTCGGTCACCCAGAAGTCTACATCCTAATCCTACCAGGCTTTGGAATCATCTCACATGTTGTAGCTTATTACGCAGGTAAAAAAGAACCATTTGGATATATAGGAATAGTATGAGCCATACTATCCATTGGATTCCTAGGCTTTATTGTCTGAGCTCATCACATATTCACAGTAGGAATAGATGTAGACACCCGAGCATACTTCACATCCGCTACTATAATCATTGCCATTCCAACTGGCATTAAAGTATTTAGCTGACTAGCCACTCTGCATGGAGGGACTATTAAATGAGACCCCCCAATACTATGGGCCCTAGGCTTTATTTTCCTTTTCACCATCGGAGGGCTTACAGGAATCGTACTAGCAAACTCTTCATTAGACATCGCCCTACATGATACATACTATGTAGTTGCTCACTTCCACTACGTTCTCTCGATAGGGGCCGTATTTGCCATCTTAGCAGGATTCACTCACTGATTCCCCCTATTTACAGGATATACACTACACACTACATGAACCAAGGCCCATTTTGGAGTAATATTCACAGGTGTAAACCTAACTTTCTTCCCACAGCACTTTCTAGGCCTAGCTGGCATGCCACGTCGATACTCTGACTACCCTGACGCATACACCCTATGGAACACCGTATCCTCTATCGGCTCACTAATCTCAATGACTGCTGTAATCATACTAATGTTCATCATTTGAGAAGCCTTCACATCGAAACGCAAAGTCCTACAGCCAGAGTTAACCACAACTAACATTGAATGAATCCACGGCTGCCCACCTCCATACCACACCTTCGAAGAGCCAGCCTTTGTCCAAATCCAAGAAAGGAAGGAATCGAACCCTCACATGCTGGTTTCAAGCCAACCGCATTAAACCACTTATGCTTCTTTCTTATGAGACGTTAGTAAACCAATTACATAGCCTTGTCAAGCCTAAATCACAGGTGAAAACCCTGTACATCTCAAATGGCCAACCACTCACAATTCGGCTTCCAAGACGCCTCATCCCCTATCATAGAAGAACTCGTCGAGTTTCATGACCATGCCCTAATGGTCGCACTAGCAATTTGTAGCTTAGTCCTCTACCTACTCGCACTAATGCTCATGGAAAAACTTTCCTCAAATACTGTTGACGCACAAGAAGTAGAACTAATCTGAACAATCCTACCAGCTATCGTACTCATCCTACTAGCCCTTCCATCCCTGCAAATCCTATACATAATAGACGAAATCGATGAACCTGACCTGACCCTAAAAGCCATCGGACACCAATGATACTGAAGCTATGAATACACAGACTTCAAAGACCTGTCATTCGATTCGTATATAATCCCTACAACAGAACTCCCTCTGGGCCACTTCCGACTCTTAGAAGTTGACCACCGTGTTGTAGTTCCCATAGAATCCCCAATTCGCATCATTGTTACCGCCAGTGACGTACTTCACTCTTGAGCTATCCCCACCCTTGGAGTAAAAACTGATGCAATTCCTGGACGACTAAACCAAACATCATTTATCACAACCCGACCAGGAATTTTTTACGGCCAATGCTCAGAAATCTGTGGAGCTAATCACAGCTACATACCAATTGTAGTAGAATCAACCCCTCTCACTCACTTTGAGAATTGATCTTCACTACTATCATCCTAATCATTAAGAAGCTATGTATCAGCACTAGCCTTTTAAGCTAGAAAAAGAGGATCGTCACCCCTCCTTAATGGTATGCCTCAACTCAACCCCAACCCATGATTCTTCATCATGCTAACATCATGACTAACCTTTTCCCTTATTATCCAGCCTAAACTCCTATCACTAACCCCTACCAACTCCCTCTCCAATAAAACTTCAACAACTACCAAAACCACTCCCTGACCCTGACCATGAACCTAAGCTTCTTTGACCAATTTACAAGCCCATGCCTACTAGGAATTCCACTAATTTTCCTCTCAATACTGTTCCCAGCACTTCTACTTCCAACCCCGGACGGCCGATGAATCACTAACCGCTTTACTACCCTACAGCTATGATTCTCCCACCTAATTACAAAACAACTAATAACACCCCTAAACAAAGAAGGACACAAATGAGCTCTAATTTTGACATCTCTTATAATATTTCTTCTGCTAATTAACCTCTTAGGCCTATTGCCATACACTTTTACTCCCACTACTCAATTATCAATAAACATAGCTCTTGCATTCCCACTCTGACTCGCTACCCTCCTAACAGGACTACGAAACCAACCCTCAGCCTCCTTAGGTCACCTTCTCCCAGAAGGCACACCCACCCCACTAATTCCTGCCCTAATCATAATCGAAACCACTAGCCTCCTCATCCGACCTTTAGCCCTAGGCGTTCGCCTCACAGCAAACCTCACAGCAGGCCACCTATTAATCCAACTCATCTCTACGGCCACTACCGCCTTACTACCCCTCATCCCAGCTGTATCCATCCTAACTGCATCAATCCTACTTCTCCTAACCCTATTAGAAGTAGCCGTTGCAATAATCCAAGCTTACGTTTTCGTCCTCCTACTCAGCCTGTACTTACAAGAAAACATCTAATGGCACACCAAGCACACTCCTATCACATAGTAGACCCAAGCCCCTGACCCATTTTCGGAGCCGCAGCCGCCCTACTCACCACCTCAGGCTTAATCATATGATTCCACTATAACTCCTCACAGCTACTAACCCTAGGCCTACTCTCGATAATCCTAGTCATACTACAATGATGACGAGACATTGTGCGAGAAGGTACATTCCAAGGCCACCACACCCCCACAGTCCAAAAGGGACTCCGATATGGAATAATCCTATTCATTACATCCGAAGCATTCTTCTTCTTAGGTTTCTTCTGAGCATTCTTCCACTCCAGCTTGGTCCCCACCCCAGAACTAGGTGGACAATGACCACCAGCCGGAATTAAACCACTCAACCCCCTAGAAGTGCCCCTACTAAACACAGCCATTCTACTAGCCTCAGGTGTTACCGTAACATGGGCTCACCACAGTATCACAGAGGCCAACCGAAAACAAGCAATTCAAGCATTAACCCTAACCATCCTATTAGGATTCTACTTCACAGCACTCCAAGCAATAGAATATTACGAAGCACCGTTCTCAATTGCCGACGGCGTATATGGCTCAACCTTCTTCGTTGCTACAGGATTTCACGGATTACACGTAATTATCGGATCATCTTTCCTATCAATCTGCCTCCTGCGCCTAATTAAATTCCACTTTACATCTAACCACCATTTTGGATTCGAAGCAGCAGCCTGATACTGACACTTCGTAGACGTTATCTGATTATTCCTCTACATAACCATCTACTGATGAGGATCTTGCTCTTCTAGTATAATAATTACAATTGACTTCCAATCTCTAGAATCTGGTGTAACCCCAGGGATGAGCAATAAACATAATCACATTCATACTAACCCTATCCCTCACCCTAAGCATTATCCTAACTACACTAAACTTTTGACTTGCCCAAATGAACCCAGACTCAGAAAAATTATCCCCATACGAATGTGGATTCGATCCACTAGGATCCGCTCGACTTCCATTCTCAATCCGGTTCTTCCTCAGTAGCAATCCTATTCCTACTATTCGACTTAGAAATCGCACTCCTCCTTCCACTTCCATGAGCAACCCAACTCCCATCTCCCACCTCAACACTAACTTGAACTTTCACTATCCTCGCCCTACTTACACTCGGCCTAATCTACGAATGAACACAAGGAGGCCTAGAGTGAGCAGAAAGAACAAAGAAGGTTAGTCTAACCAAGACAGTTGATTTCGGCTCAACAAATCATAGCCCAACCCTATGGCCTTCTTTATGTCTCTCTTACACCTAAGCTTTTACTCAGCCTTCACCCTAAGCAGCTTAGGACTGGCTTTTCACCGAACACACCTGATCTCTGCCCTATTATGTCTAGAAAGCATAATACTATCAATATACCTCGCCCTGTCACTCTGACCAGTAGAAAACCAAGCAGCATCATTTACCCTAATACCAGTACTCATATTAGCATTTTCAGCTTGTGAGGCTGGTACAGGCCTAGCAATACTTGTAGCCTCCACACGAACCCACGGCTCCGATCACCTACACAACCTGAATCTCCTACAATGCTAAAAATCATCTTCCCAACTATCATACTAATACCAACAGCCCTCCTATCACCCCCTAAGCACTTATGAACAAATATCACCTCACACAGCTTCTTAATCGCCACCATAAGCTTACAATGGCTCACCCCAACATACTACCCACTCAAAAACCTAACCCCATGGACCGGCATTGACCAAACATCATCCCCCCTATTAGTCTTATCCTGCTGACTACTACCCCTCATAATCTTAGCAAGCCAAAACCACCTGCAGAATGAACCTCTGACACGAAAACGAACATTCATTATAGCCCTTATCACCATTCAACCATTCATCATCCTAGCCTTCTCAACCACAGAACTAATACTATTCTATATCTCATTCGAAGCAACCCTAATCCCCACACTAATCTTAATTACACGATGAGGAAATCAACCAGAACGCCTAAGCGCCGGCATTTACTTACTGTTCTACACCCTAATCAGCTCCCTACCACTTTTAGTCACCATACTTCACCTCCATGCCCAACTCGGCACTCTGCACTTAATAATCCTAAACCTAACCCACCCCGCCCTCACCACTTCTTGAACTAGCATTCTATCAAGTTTAGCCCTACTAATAGCATTCATAGTAAAAGCTCCCCTATATGGCCTACATTTATGACTCCCCAAAGCCCACGTTGAGGCCCCAATTGCTGGATCCATATTACTAGCCGCACTACTCCTAAAACTCGGCGGCTACGGCATTATACGTATCACTATATTTATTAGCCCTCTATCAAGCAACCTCCACTACCCCTTCCTAACACTAGCACTATGAGGGGCGCTAATAACTAGCTCAATCTGCCTCCGACAAACTGACCTAAAATCCCTCATCGCCTACTCCTCCGTAAGCCACATGGGATTAGTCATCGCCGCATGCATAATCCAAACACATTGATCATTCTCAGGAGCAATAATCCTCATAATCTCCCACGGACTAACCTCCTCCATGCTGTTCTGCCTAGCCAATACAAACTATGAACGCACACACAGCCGAATCCTTCTCTTAACACGAGGGTTACAACCCCTACTACCATTAATAGCCACATGATGGTTACTAGCGAACCTAACCAACATGGCACTTCCCCCAACCACCAACCTAATAGCAGAACTAACCATTATAATTGCTCTATTCAACTGATCCTCCTTCACAATTATCCTTACCGGAATTGCTACCTTACTAACCGCCTCATATACCCTATTTATATTACTAATAACCCAACGAGGGACACTACCTAGCCACATCACATCAATCCAAAACTCCAACACACGAGAACACATTCTAATAGCCTTACATATTATCCCCCTACTACTCCTCATCCTAAAACCCGAACTAATCTCAGGAATCCCCTCATGCAAGTATAGTTTAACCCAAACATTAGACTGTGATTCTAAAAATAGAAGTTAAACCCTTCTTACCTGCCGAGGGGAGGTTCAACCAACAAGAACTGCTAATTCTTGCATCTGAGTTTAAACCCTCAGTCCCCTTACTTTTAAAGGATAACAGTAATCCACTGGTCTTAGGAACCACCCATCTTGGTGCAAATCCAAGTAAAAGTAGTGGAAACTGCATTACTCCTAAACACCTCCATAACTCTAACACTAGTAACCATCCTCACCCCAATCCTACTCCCCCTCCTATCAAAAACCTTCCAGAACTCCCCCACTACCATCACCCGCACTGTCAAAACCGCTTTTCTAATCAGCCTCATACCAATAACCCTATTCATATATGCCGGAACAGAGAGCATCACCTCCTACTGAGAATGAAAATTCATCATAAACTTCAAAATTCCAATTAGCCTAAAACTGGACCAATACTCCATAATATTCTTCCCCATTGCACTATTCGTAACATGATCCATCCTTCAATTTGCAACCTGGTACATGGCATCAGAGCCCTACATTACAAAATTCTTTTACTACCTCTTAATATTTCTAATCGCCATATTAACCCTGACCATTGCTAACAACCTATTCCTACTATTCATCGGCTGAGAGGGGGTCGGAATCATATCCTTCCTACTGATCGGCTGATGACAAGGACGAGCAGAAGCCAACACAGCTGCCCTTCAAGCCGTCCTTTACAACCGAATCGGAGACATTGGCCTCATTCTAAGCATAGCGTGACTAGCCTCAACCATAAACACATGAGAAATTCAACAAACCTTCACCCCCACCCAAATTCCAACCCTCCCCCTACTAGGCCTCATTCTAGCTGCAACAGGAAAATCCGCTCAATTTGGCCTCCATCCATGACTTCCAGCTGCCATAGAAGGCCCAACCCCAGTCTCCGCCCTACTGCACTCAAGTACAATAGTAGTAGCCGGAATTTTCCTCCTTATCCGCACCCACTCAATATTCACCACCAACAGCACTGCCCTCACACTATGTCTATGCCTAGGTGCCCTATCCACACTATTTGCCGCTACATGTGCAATCACACAAAATGATATCAAAAAAATTATTGCCTTCTCCACATCCAGCCAACTGGGACTCATAATAGTAACCATCGGATTAAACCTTCCACAACTAGCCTTCCTTCACATTTCAACCCATGCTTTCTTTAAAGCTATACTATTCTTATGTTCCGGATCAATCATTCACAGCCTAAATGGAGAACAAGACATCCGAAAAATAGGAGGACTACAAAAAATACTCCCTACAACCACATCCTGCCTCACCATCGGAAACCTGGCCTTAATAGGAACCCCATTCCTAGCAGGATTTTACTCAAAAGACCTAATTATCGAAAGCATGAACACCTCATACCTAAACACCTGAGCACTCCTCTTAACCCTCCTAGCCACCTCATTCACAGCAACTTATACCATACGCATAACACTACTAGTGCAAACAGGATTCCCTCGAACACCCTCAATCACACCAATAAATGAAAACAACCCAATAATTACTAACCCTATCACCCGCCTAGCCCTCGGTAGCATCATAGCTGGCTTACTAATCACATCCTTCATCATCCCCACAAAAACACCCCCTATGACCATACCAACCATCACAAAAACTACAGCCATTACTGTCACAATCCTAGGCATCATCCTGGCCCTAGAACTCTCAAACATAACACACACCCTAACCCAACCAAAACAAAACACCCTAACAAACTTCTCCCTAACACTAGGATACTTCAATTCTCTATTCCATCGTTTCAACTCCACAAACCTCCTATACAACGGACAAAAACTCGCCTCCCACCTTATCGACCTGTCCTGGTACAAAAAAATAGGGCCCGAAGGACTTGCAAACCTCCAAGTCATAGCAACCAAAACCTCAACCACCTTCCACACCGGATTAATCAAAACCTATCTAGGATCATTCGCCTTATCCATCCTCATTATCCTATTCTCACATAGACCCTACCCTAATGGCCCCAAACCTTCGAAAATCCCACCCTATTCTAAAAACAGTCAACAACTCCCTAATCGACCTGCCTACCCCCTCAAACATTTCTGCTTGATGAAACTTCGGATCCCTACTAGGAATCTGCCTGATAACACAAATTCTAACAGGCCTCCTGCTCGCTATACACTACACTGCAGACACAACTCTAGCCTTCTCATCCGTTGCTCACACATGCCGGAACGTACAATATGGTTGACTAATTCGCAACCTCCACGCAAACGGAGCTTCATTCTTCTTCATCTGTATCTACCTCCACATCGGACGAGGTCTTTACTATGGCTCGTACTTATACAAAGAAACATGAAATACAGGTGTCATCCTCCTCCTAACCCTAATAGCAACTGCCTTCGTAGGATACGTCTTGCCATGAGGACAAATATCCTTCTGAGGGGCTACAGTTATTACCAACTTATTTTCAGCAATCCCATACATCGGCCAAACCCTGGTAGAATGAGCATGAGGAGGATTTTCAGTAGACAATCCAACACTAACTCGATTCTTCGCCCTTCACTTTTTACTACCATTCATAATTGCAGGCCTCACCTTAATTCACCTCACCTTCTTACATGAGACTGGCTCAAACAACCCACTGGGCCTCCCATCAAACTGTGACAAGATCCCATTCCACCCCTACTTCTCACTAAAAGATATCCTAGGTTTCATTATCATATTCCTACCACTGCTAACCCTTGCCCTATTTTCACCCAACCTTCTAGGTGACCCAGAAAACTTCACACCAGCAAACCCCCTAGTCACACCCCCACATATTAAGCCCGAATGATACTTCCTATTCGCATATGCCATCCTACGCTCAATTCCCAACAAATTAGGGGGAGTACTAGCCTTAGCTGCCTCCGTACTAATTCTATTCCTAATCCCAATTCTTCACAAATCCAAACAACGCACAATAACCTTCCGCCCCCTGTCCCAATTCTTATTTTGAACCCTAGTCGCCAACCTCCTCATCCTAACATGAGTAGGCAGCCAACCTGTAGAACACCCATTCATCATTATCGGACAATTAGCCTCTCTCTCCTACTTCACCATTCTCCTAATCCTATTCCCCATCATAGGAGCCCTAGAAAACAAAATACTCAACTACTAAGCACTCTAATAGTTTATAAAAAACATTGGTCTTGTAAACCAAAGACTGAAGACTTCCCCTCTTCTTAGAGTTTTCCCCAGCATTCTTAGAGTTTTCCCCAGCAAACTAAATCAGAAAAAGAGGACTTAAACCTCTATCTCCAACTCCCAAAGCTGGTATTTTGTACTAAACTATTCTCTGACTCCCTAACATTTAAACCGCCCGAATAGCCCCACGAGATAACCCGCGCACCAACTCTAACACCACAAACAAAGTCAACAACAACCCCCACCCAGCTACCAAAAACATCCCAACCCCATACGAATAAAACATAGCCACCCCACTGAAATCCAATCGTACTGAAAACATCCCCCCACTATCAACAGTAACCACCCCAATCTTCCAGCATTCAACAAGCCCCCCAACAACCATACCAGAAATTACCACCAAGACAAAACTAGCACCATACCCAACAACACGTCAATCCCCCCAAGCCTCTGGAAATGGATCTGCCGCTAAAGATACAGAATAGACAAAAACTACCAATATCCCCCCTAAATATACCATAAACAACACCAATGACACGAAAGAAACCCCCAAACTCAACAACCACCCACATCCTGCAATAGAAGCTAGTACTAAACCAACTACTCCATAATAGGGAGAAGGATTAGATGCAACAGCCAAACCTCCAAACACAAACCCCAACCCCAACAAAAGAATAAAATATGTCATAGCAATTCCTGCCTGGTTTTTCTCCAAGATTTATGACCTGAAAAGCCATCGTTGTCAACCTTCAACTACAGGAACC